GCGGCAGGAGACTTTGGTCTATTCCATAACATACAAATTGGAAAATTATCTAATAAACATAATAAAAATTTTCTATTGGTATAAATGCTAAAATAGATCCGTTGCTCTGATCTTTCAAACCACTCTATTCTTTTGTTTCTTATGATGTTTTTGCACAATGGGGAATAGAAGCTTTTTCTATTGATTGATTTATATATAATAGAGGCTCTGGCACTCATTAACTCTTATCTTACGAAGCAACAAGAAAGAAGGAATCAATCTATTTTGGGGGTAATCCAATATCATATGGATAATTTAAACGGATGAGATATTCTGCAAATCATTTCTACATTTCTTATAGTAAAGAAATAAAAACTTATTGTATATAAAATAGAAAAAAAAGATAAAATAAAAAATAAGCATTTAGGTATGCGTAAAAATAGATTCTAATCCGCGCCGCTTTTCAACCAAACAAGTAAATTTTTAGTAATATTGAAAAATAAATAATATAAATGAAAAGTGGAAGTTAATTTAATAATAGAAGAAGAAGCTCCGTTTACTCAATGAATGACTCCCCTCTAAAACTTTTTGTTTGTCTACTACTTCTTATTTCTTATGTTTTTATTTATTTAAAATAATGAATGTATGAATCTAAACAAAAGATTTCCGATATATCCGGAAAAGAAGAAATATTAATCTTTGGTGAACAAGAGAAAAAGCATTATTATTTCGATACAAGACGACACAAGAAAAGGTATAACTCCTTTTTCTTGTGTCGAATAGAAGATTAGGAAGACTTATAATCCTTCCTAGACTGTTCCTTTCATTTCATTTATCCAGTCCTTGTCTTGTATCTTCTTCCTTTGTTTTTGTATACCTATTGGCTAGTGCCTAGTACTAAAAATGGAATACAAGTAATGAATTCCATAGATCTCGCAAAAATACTAGAAACAAAAAACAAAGCAAAGTAGGTTTAAGGAAGTTTACAGAAATACATATTTCATTTTTTTGATCAACAAGAATTCGGCGCTTTTTATCAACTTGATGGTAAGGAATTTCTGGATCTAGAAATTCATTTCATATAATTGAACCTTTTCAAACTGTTTCTTTTTAAGAACCAAAAAAATTTGTGCCAAAATAACAGATGCCAAGAAGAACAAAAGGCCTTGGACGCGTAATGGATCTTGAAGCACTATTTCTGCATCTCCCTGACCAAACCCCCCTACATTAGGATTGCTTGTTAATGGTTGATCAAGCTTGATAGATTCACCCTCTGAAACAAGAAGTTCTGGCCCTGGAGGTATAATATCAACCGCTTGGTGACCATCCGATGCATCAACTATGGTTATTTCATATCCCCCCTTTTCTTTACGTACTATTTTGCTTACTATACCCGCGGATGTAGCATTATAGACTGTATTGTTACTCTTGCTCCCATCAGGATAAATCTGACCCCTTCCCCTGTTCCCACCTACATATATAGGATATTTTAAGAAGTTAACGTCTTTCTTTGTAGCGGGGTCGGGGGAAAGAATGGGAAAGACGATTTCACTATATTTTTGACCTGGAACAGGACCTATCACAAGAATATTTCTTTTATTAGGACGATAACTCAGAAAAGACAGATTTCCTATCTTTTCTTTCACCTCGGGAGAAATACGATCGGTGGGGGCTAATTCGAATCCCTCGGGTAAAATAAGAACAGCCCCCACGTTCAAAGACCCTTTTTTACCATTAGCAAGGACTTGTTTCACTTGCATATCATAAGGAATTCGAACAACTGCTTCAAATACAGTATCAGGAAGTACAGCTTGCGGAACTTCAATATCCACAGGCTTATTAGCTAAATGGCAATTGGCGCATACAATTCGCCCGGTTGCTTCTCGTGGATTTTCATAACTTTTCTGCGCAAAAATGGGATACGCATTTGAAATAGATGCTCGAGTTATTACATATATCATGATCGATACAGAAATAAATTGAGTCATCTGTTCCTTTACCCAAGAAAAAGTATTTCTATTTTGCATGATCCAATCATTGATCCCGGAATTTCTACAATAAATTAGATAGGTAGCTAGTATAGTTCCCTATCCACGAGTCTGCCATTGTACTGAAAAAATTCAACGAAAACAGGACGAAGGCCTTGAAAAGTATAAAGAATGAAAAAAAAAAATGCCCCTTTTTTTACGTGAAAAAACTTTTTGATTGATATCAGGAAATCAAATAAGTTTATCATTCATTCATTGAATGATAAATGACTACAAGCGAAGGAGATACGCGATTTAAAAAACGGAAGATCCAATATTTCACAATTGTATCTAGAATAACTGGAAAAGTGGAAACAAGACCAGATATAATTTGCTCATTATGAGCCAATCCAAAATCATTGTAGATCGAACCAATCATTAGTTCCCAACCATGGGTTGAGTGAAATCCAATCCATAAATCAGTAACTAAAAGAATAGAAAAAGCTTTTATTGTGTCACTTAAGTTATAGAAGAATTCCTGAATCCAAGAATTCAGAATAACAAGTTCTTCATTACCCAGAATAAAATAACCACTTAGAATAGTAAAACAGATTATATTTGTCGACAAATGCAAAATGATATGGAGATGATATTCATTATGTGTTTTGACCAATTGTATCGTTTCTTTGTGTATTCCTATACTAAGCTTTTTTATATGTGTCTCTGGGTATTCTTTTATCATTTCATCCAACAAGAATAGTTCTTCTAATTCTAGGAATTTTTCTAAAACATTTTTCTCTTGAATATCATTCAAAAAATTTTCGGATTGCCTAGTATTCCACCAATGAATAATCCAAGGTTCCAGACTTTTTTGAAATGAGAGAGAGATCCACCAGGGCAAAAATATTATAGATGCAAGATACGCGAGGGAAGCCAATGCTTTCTTTTTTTTCATTTTTTTTTCTGTGAATTGTTAATGAACTGCTTCATTTGTCAACTTTATCTGATCTTATATTTCTCTAAAGCACGAGTTCTATAACAAGGTATCGAACCTATGGATCTATTCCCAGTTTTTTGTAAAAATGTAGTCCTTAGATCTAGAAAAAAGAATATAGAAATAGAATTAAGGATCCCGTTTCGAATGAAATATATATATTTATAATAGAATAAGTAAATTCTAAGTAAATGGGATTTCCTAATATCTCAATTGGATAAATCCGAACGAATTTGTTCCTTTTGATAAAAATTCAAAAAACTTCAATTGGTACGCGCAGGAAATAGGCCAATTCGGCAGCTTTTTGTTCAATTTCTCGTGGAGTCAAATTCTCATCAGTACGAGTCAAGGGGATGGTTCCTTGGCCTCTGATTTCCATATAAAGAATACGACGAGGAAAAAGACCCTCTTTAACCTCCATTCTGATTGATTGGATATCTTTCATAAAGAAGCGAAGGAAAATGCGACGATTTATTCCGGGGAATCCCCAACGAAAAATACACATTATTCCTTCTTTTCTATCGAATCGATCATAACCACTACCTACATTCCACGATATTGTGCACCACAAATAGGAACTAATGAATAAACCCGCGATCCCATAGAACGACATCACGATCCCTTGTGGAAAAAAAATAATTTGTTGAAAAGGAAATCCAGGTATCAGATTCCTACCAAGATAACTAGAAATTCCAACCACTAAAAATCCTAGTGAACCTAAAAAAAGAATAAAGGCCCAGAAAAAATTACTTGCTTTTCGAGACCCTGTTATAAGTTCTATCCATATATGTTCTGATCGCCAGTTCATACTATACTAGATCCGATTGCATTCGATTGGAATTCAGAAAAAAAAAATTGACTTTACTTTTCTTGATGCCAAAGTAACTTTCATCAACTAAAACTATTCTGATATGAACCCTTAGGAGTAATTGGTTAGATACATTGACTTTCTATTATAAAAATATTTGCCGATCGTTTTTATAACCCGTATATACATGGATTTATACGGATATCATGTATCTGCATGCATAACAGTTCTTTCATTTGTATTCGGAAAAAAGGCACATATAATACCGCATTACACTAAACACTGTACCAAAAAAAATATCTGGTTGGCCCCATCAGGTCTAGACAATCTTATTTTTTTGTACATGAAGAAATAAAGAAGCCATTGCAATCGCCGGAAATACTAGGCCTACTAAAGGGACAAAAAAAGAAGGTAAGTAAAGATCTGTCATAGAACGGGTACCTCAATTTAATATTTGTATCCATTATAATTTAATATTTGTATCCATTATAATTTAATATTTGTATCTATTATAAATATAAAGATATCATAAGTATATCTATTATATTATATTATAATTATTAATATTATAAATAATATAATATTAAGATTATTAAGTACTTAATAAGTGCAAGGAATGAGAACTAAATGAAAATTTAGTGTACCTATTCATCTTTCTACACGAATATGTATGACAACCCACTTTAAGTTTACGAAATTTTATGAATTCTCCCGTCCTTTCTTTCTATCTTACTAATAAAATAAAGAGTTTTTTTTTTATTAAAGATAAAGAGTTTATTATAAGTTCGCGACTCTAACTAAACTAATTCAACCCAACAAAAACCAACAAAAAGGGATTAGATTTCTAATAAAAAATGGAAGTTCTTGGTAGGCAAGGCATAGAAATCACTTCCATTTTTTCTAGATTTTAATATTTTCGTTTTATTTCTATATTATATATATCTATTTTTCAAAGGAAAAAAACCGTGTAGCTGAAATAACTCACTCAGAACGCCTTTTAAAAGATTACGCGGTATGATTGGGTCAAATAAGCCCTTATGGAATAAATACTCAGCTGCTTGTGAACCGTCGGGTACTGTTTTATTCAATGTTTGTTCAATTACTCTTTTACCTGCGAAAGCAATGTACGCGTTAGGTTCAGCAATAATGACATCTCCCAACATACCAAAACTGGCCGTTACTCCACCAGTTGTAGGGGATGTAAGGATTGATACATAGAATAACTTTTTATTTGATTGATAATTATATGAAG